GTGAAAGCTTGGAGTGTAGTTAATAGTTTGTTATTGTGGTTTGTATTTTTGTTTGGTTTTTGAAGAGGGACTGGTTTAGGGGTTAGTTTTGTATGGTTAACGATGGTGTTTGATTGTCTTTTTTGTTAGCAGAAAATGTAGAGGTGAGTTAATTAAAAGTATGATGATAACAAACGATTTGAATGATGTAGGGATTTGTGGCTTTGTTGTTTGATAAAAAAAAATAAAAATCAAGATAAAAAAAAAAAATTGATGCGTAAAATGGGATTTAAATGACAGTCCCTAGTAAATGATAAAATAATTAATATGTCCGGCAACCATTACACTATCTGTTGTCTAGAGGTAGGTAGCGCGCCCTCCATGAATGGGGTCAAAGTGCATCAGTGCCAAGTTTGCGACGACCTTATCCGTCAAACCATGACATTCTGGGTGTTAGGGGATTCATATGCTCGACGGTCATGTGATGGACATGTCAAGAGGAAGATAACACCTGCTCTGCACTTGAAGGGTTTATTGAAGAGACGTAAAAAAAAACCAAGTGTAGGAGGTCGGTATGCCGAGGTAATGAGAGTAGGGAGGAATATTCAACCGACCACTTGTATCTGTGAAGAGCAAGTGAGAAGGAATGGAGGAGTTTATGTTCCTGAAGTTACAACCACTAGCGCAAAAGAGCAAGTTTAGGAGATGTATGCGCTTGCAGTGCAATAACTTGAAATGTATATATAACGTTGAGTAGCTCGGTTCTCGTGAGAAGCGCGATCAATAGATAACCATGTACTCTGGCTTGGGTGTTCTTGAAGGCTGTTGGAGGAGAATATTACCTAGGAGGTGGGCGAATCCTGTTGACTAGGGGAATTCAAAGGTGTACTGGGACATTCCTCGTTCTCTAGGTTGGGTTTCATGTATAGTTGATAAGTTCCTGGGTCTTTGGGTAACGCTTGCTGCTCGGCTGTTGGTAGGAACACTTGGGCTATATGGTACCTGAAGCAAGGATGTGCCTGGAGGGTGTTATGGCCGAATGAGGTCCGTTTTGGAGATAATGTTTGGGTTTATGGTGGAAGAGCATGACGTGTAATGTGGATTATCCTACATTTCATGGGCTGTCTGATGGGGCAAAGAGTGTGATGCATTCTATACATACCCTAGAAGTAAAGAAGAAAACGTACTGGGGGGGGAAGGGGGGGGGCCGGAATGGAGGATGATCTAGGCGTTCCTGTAGTTAAATTTTATAACAACGGCTTTTCAGGCCGTAGATCTTGGAGAAAGGCCGAGTGGGAATTTATGATAGAATTTGTTCTGTTTTTAGGGGTATGTTTTGTTCTAGGGGGGTTGGCGGTTGCATCTAATCCTTCTCCTTATTACGGGGTGTTAGGATTGGTTGTAGCGGCGGTTGCAGGGTGCGGTTGATTGGTAAGTTTAGGCGTTTCTTTTGTTTCTTTGGTCCTTGTTATGGTGTACTTAGGGGGGATGTTGGTGGTGTTTGTTTATTCGGTGTCGTTGGCGGCGGATCCTTATCCGGAGGCTTGAGGTAGTTGAGGTGTTGTTGGTTATGGTTTTGGGATGGGGTTAGTTGTGGTAGTGGGGCTTGCTATGGGAGGGGCGTTGGAATTGTTGGTGGATGAGGGGACGGTGAACAATGGGGGTTTGTTGTCAGTTCGGTCGGATTTTAGTGGTGTGGCTGCGCTTTATTCAGAGGGGGTTGGGTTGCTTTTAATTGGGGGGTGAGGACTGTTGCTGACTCTGTTTGTGGTATTGGAGCTTGTGCGGGGGTTGTCTCGGGGGGCGATTCGGGCCGTTTAGTGGGAGGATCAGGAAGTAGTTTAGTTGAAAATGCCAGCTTTGGGAGTTGGAGAGGAGGGTTTGAGTCCTTTCTTCCTGAGGTGGGCAACTCTAAGAAGGGGTTTAGTCTTCAATCTTTGGTTTACAAGACCAATGTTTTTATAAACTATTAGAGTATATTAAAGTTTGAGTATTTTATTCTCCAGGGCGGCCGCGAGGGGGAACAGGACTAGGATGATTGTAAAGTATGAGAGTGAGGCTAGCTGACCAATGATGATGAATGGGTGCTCTACTGGTTGGCTGCCCACTCAAGTTAGGATGAGGACGTTGGCGACTAGGGCTCAGAATAGGATTTGTGATAGAGGGCGGAAGGTTATTGATCGTAGTTTTGATGTGTGTAAGAGTGGAATGAGGAATAGGACTAAGATTGAGGCGGCTAGGGCTAGTACGCCTCCTAGTTTGTTTGGGATGGATCGAAGGATGGCGTAGGCGAATAGGAAGTATCATTCGGGTTTGATGTGTGGAGGAGTGACTAGCGGGTTGGCTGGGGTGAAGTTTTCTGGGTCTCCTAGCAGATTGGGGGAGAATAGGGCTAGTGAGGCGAGCAGGGAAAGTATTAGGACAAATCCTAGGATGTCTTTGATGGTATAGTAGGGGTGGAAGGGGATTTTGTCACAGTCTGATGGGATGCCTAGTGGGTTGTTTGATCCTGTTTCGTGAAGGAGGGTAAGATGGACGACGGTGAGCCCTACAATGACGAAAGGGAGGAGGAAGTGAAGGGCAAAGAATCGGGTTAGTGTGGGGTTGTCGACGGAGAATCCTCCTCAGGCTCATTCGACTAATGTTTGTCCGATGTATGGAATGGCTGAGAATAGGTTTGTAATTACGGTAGCGCCTCAGAATGATATTTGTCCTCATGGTAGGACGTATCCGACGAAGGCGGTTGCTATTAGGATTAGTAGAAGGATGACTCCGACGTTTCAGGTCTCTTTGTTTAGGTATGAGCCGTAGTAGAGACCTCGGCCGATGTGTAGGTAGATGCAGATAAAGAAGAAGGAGGCTCCGTTTGCGTGAAGGTTGCGGATGAGTCAGCCGAATTGTACGTCTCGGCATATGTGAGCTACGGAGGAGAAGGCCAGGTTAGTGTCTGCTGTGTAATGTATGGCTAGCAGGAGGCCTGTAATAATTTGGGTGATTAAGCAAAGGCCTAGTAGAGATCCGAAGTTTCATCATGTTGAGATATTTGATGGAGCTGGGAGATCAATTAAGGCATTGTTGATGATTTTGAGGATTTGGTGGTTTTTACGAATGTTAGGGGCCATTGGTTGTTTCTGAGTGAGGATATGAGGATGATGAGGATGGATAGGGCGAATGATCCTAAGTAGGCTTTAGTTAGACCTGAGTGGAGGGTAGTGGCGGTTTTGGTTGCTGCCAGTTGTAGGCTGGCTAGTCCTTCTGGGCCTAGTATTTTGTATCAGGATAGGTCGATTAGGTGGGAGGCGATATTTTGTCCTCCTTTGAGGAAGTTGGTTGTGTTTAGGCGGTGGGTTAGGGGGTTAAAATATCCTAGGGAAGTTGAAAAGTTCGAGAAATGGTTTTGTTTTGTGAGGATGAGTGTCTGGGCTATTTTTGTAATTTCTAGGGCTAAGGCGATTCCTAGAGCTGTTACAACTAGGGCGGTTATTTTAATGTGTAGTGGCATGGTTATTGGGGGAGTTTTTGTTGGGATGATGAATGAGGTAATGAGGAAGCCTGCTAAGATGCTTCCTAGTGCAAGGCGGGTGATGGGGGAAGTTACTGCGGGGTTGTTTTCATTAATTGGGGTTAAGGGAGGAATTCGAACGAAGCCGGTCTGTACTAGTACGGTTATGCGGATTGTGTATACTGCGGTGAATGAAGTGGCTAGGAGGGTTAGGACTAGGGCTCAGGTGTTTAGGTAGGACGTGTTTAGGCTTTCGATGATTTGGTCTTTTGAGTAAAATCCTGCTAGGAAGGGTGTTCCTATTAGGGCGAGGTTACCGATTGTAAGGCATGCAGTTGTTGTGGGGAGTATTTTTTGGAGTCCTCCTATTTTTCGGATGTCTTGTTCGCCATTTAGGCTGTGGATGATAGAGCCTGAGCATAGGAAGAGTATAGCTTTGAAGAACGCGTGGGTAGAGATGTGGAGGAAAGCTAGTTCGGGTAGGTTTAATCCGATTGTAACTATCATTAGGCCTAGTTGACTGGAGGTGGAGAAAGCAATGATTTTTTTAATGTCGTTTTGGGTTAGGGCGCATGTGGCTGCAAATAAGGTGGAGATGGCTCCTAGGCAGAGGCATAGGGTTAGGGCAGTTTGGTTGTTGTTGAATAGGGGGTGAGTTCGGATGAGTAGGAAGATCCCTGCTACTACTATTGTGCTGGAGTGGAGTAAGGCAGATACGGGGGTTGGTCCTTCTATTGCGGCTGGAAGTCATGGGTGTAGACCGAATTGGGCGGATTTTCCAGTTGCAGCTAGGATGAGACCTAATAGGGGTAATGTGGGAGTTTGGGAGGGGGTAGAGAGTTGTTGGATTTCTCAGGTGTTTATAGTGGAGGCTAGTCATGCTATGCATAGGATAAGGCCGATGTCGCCGATTCGATTGTAGAGGACGGCCTGTAGAGCGGCGGTGTTGGCTTCCGCTCGGCCGTGTCATCAGCTAATTAGGAGGAAAGATATAATTCCGACCCCCTCTCAGCCGATGAATAGGACAAATAGGTTGTTGGCGATGATTAGGATGAGTATGGCGATTAGGAAGAATAGGAGGTAGGTGAAGAATTTTGTGATGTAAGGGTCTGAGGCTATGTATCATGTTGCGAATTGTAGGATGGATCATGATACGAATAGTGCAATGGGGAAGAAGGTGAGTGTGTAGAAGTCTATTTTTAAGCTAATTGGGATTTTGAAGGTTATGATGAATTTTCATTCTCAGAGGGAGATGAGGCTCTCTGTTCCTGAGTAGATGAAGATTGTTATGGGGATGAGACTGATTAGGAACGAGGTTTTGACTGTGTTTGTGATTGTGTTAGGAGTGTTTTTGAGATTGTCGGATAGTAATGGGAGTAGGATAGGAGTGGAGAGGGTTGTTAGGGTTAGGAGTATGAATGTATTTAGGACTAGTGAGAGGTCCATTACTTTCACTTGGATTTGCACCAAGATGAGTGGCTCCTAAGACCATTGGATTACTATTATCCTTTGAAAGTAAGGAGACTGAGGTTTTATACTCAGATGCAAGAGTTAGCAGTTCTCGCTGGTTATACCTCCCCTCGGCAGGTAAGAAGGGTTTAACTTCTATTTTTAGAGTCACGGTCTAATGTTTTGGTTGAAACTATACTTGCATGTAGGGATGCCGGAGATCAGTTCGGGTTTGAAGATTAGTAGGATTATTGGGATTATGTGCAGGGCTATGAGAAGATGTTCCCGCGTAGAAGAGTTTTGGATTGATGTAATATGGGATGGGAGGGTGCCTCGCTGCGTCATGATTAGTATGTATAGGGTGTATGAGGCGGTGAGTAGGATGGCAGTTCCTGTTAGGATGATTGTTAGGGCAGATCAGTTGAAAAGTGCCACTACAATGGTTAGTTCTGCTATGAGGTTTGTTGTGGGTGGGAGGGCTATGTTTGTCAGGTTGGCTAATAGTCATCAGGTGGTTATGAGTGGTAAGAGGGGTTGGAGTCCTCGTGTGAGTAGAAGAATTCGGCTGTGGGTTCGTTCGTAGTTGGTATTAGCTAGGCAGAATAGTATTGAGGAAGTCAGGCCGTGTGAAATTATTAGAATTATTGCCCCTGAGAATGCTCATTGGGTTTGAATTATGGTTGCAGCTACGACTAGTCCTATGTGGCTGACAGATGAGTAAGCAATTAGTGATTTTAGGTCAATTTGGCGTAAGCAGATGGCACTGGTTATTACTGCTCCTCACAGGGCTAGGGTGATGAAGGGGTAGTGGAGGTTGTTTGATGACGGGTCCACTAAGATTGTGATTCGTATAATACCATAACCTCCGAGTTTTAGTAGTAGGGCTGCTAGTAGCATTGAGCCGGCAATTGGGGCTTCTACGTGGGCTTTGGGTAGTCATAGGTGTAGGCCGTACAGGGGGGCTTTAACTATGAAGGCTAGTAGAAGGGCTAGGCTTGCAGCTAAGCTAGATCAAGAAGAGTTTAACGTTGGATGTGAAAGTTTGAGTATTGGTAGGTAGAGTGAGCCAATTTGGTTTTGTAGGTGGAGGATGGCAATTAGTAGTGGGAGTGAGCTAGCTAGAGTGTAGAATAGGAGGTAGATGCCAGCGTTTAGACGTTCTGGTTGGCTCCCTCATCGTGTGATAAGGATTAGGGTAGGAATGAGGGTAGCTTCAAATGCGATGTAGAAGAGTATCAGTTCGGAGGCTGAGAATGCTAGTAGGATGGATAGTTGAGCTAAGATTAGTGTTGAGGCAAAGATTCGCTTACGGCTGATGGGTTCTTGTTCTAGATGGTTTTGGCTTGCTATGATTATTAGGGGGAGGAGTCAGCATGAGAGGACTAGTAGAGGAGAGGAGATTTGGTCAATTGATGTTCATGGAGTTAGGTTTTTGTTTGGGTAGTATGTGGGTGTGAGTCATTGTAGGCTGAGGGCAGCAATTAGTAGGCTGTACAGTGTAGTGTTGGTTCATAGGTGTTTACGTGAGGAGAGGAGGGCTAGGGGGAGGAGTGTTATGGTTGGGATGATGATTTTTAGCATTGTAGGAGGTTGAAGTTGTGTAGGTGGTCGGATCCGTGGGTGCGAGTTGAGGCTACTAGCAATGCTAGGCCTGTGCCTGCCTCGCAGGCGGAGAATGTTAGTATGAGGATAGGTAGGATAGTGGATATTGGTGATTGGATTTGGATGGGTCATATGGCTAGGGCGACGTATATGGATAGTATTATGCTCTCTAAACATAGTAGGGCGGAGATTAGGTGGGTTCGGTGGAAGGCTAAGCCAAGACTGCTTAGAGTGAAGGCTGAGTAGAAGCTTAGGTGGAGGTAGGACATAAAGAAAGTTATAGGGTTGTAGCTATAATCTGTTGAGTCGAAATCAACTGTCTTAGTTAGACTAACTTTCTGTTATTCTGCTCATTCTAATCCGCCTTGAATTCATTCGTACACTAGGCCTAAGGTGAGTAGGAAGATGAGTGTAGCAGTTCAGGTTAGGGTGGTGGTGGGGGATTGTAGTTGGATGGCTCAGGGCAGTGGAAGGAGTAGGGCAATTTCTAGGTCGAATAGGAGGAATAGGATAGCTACTAGGAAGAAGCGGATGGAGAAGGGGAGTCGAGCAGACCCCAATGGGTCGAATCCGCATTCGTAGGGGGATAGTTTTTCTGAGTCAGGGGTTATTTGGGCAAGTCAGAAGTTTAGTATGGTTAGGAGGATGCTTAGGGTTAGTGATAGGGTTAGTATGAATAGGATTATGTTTATTACTCTTCTCTGGATTTAAACCAGATTCTAAGGATTGGAAGTCGATTGTAATTAATATACTAGAAGAGTAAGATCCTCATCAGTAGATAGAGATGTAGAGGAATAATCATACAACGTCTACAAAGTGTCAGTATCAAGCGGCAGCTTCAAATCCGAAGTGGTGGTTCGATGTGAAGTGGTATTTGATTAGGCGTAGGAGGCATACTAGTAGGAATGTAGAGCCAATAATTACATGTAGGCCGTGGAATCCGGTGGCGACGAAGAATGTTGAGCCGTAAATTCCATCGGCGATGGAGAAGGGTGCTTCATAGTATTCTATGGCTTGTAGGGCGGTGAAGTAGAAGCCTAGGAGGACTGTTAGGGATAGGGCTTGGATTGCTTGTTTTCGGTTGGCTTCTGTGATGCTGTGATGTGCTCATGTGACAGTAACTCCTGAGGCTAGGAGGATGGCAGTGTTTAGGAGTGGGACTTCTATGGGGTTGAGGGGTTTAATTCCTACGGGTGGTCATTGCCCTCCTAGTTCTGGTGTAGGGGCTAGGCTTGAGTGGAAGAAAGCTCAGAAAAATCCTAGGAAGAAGAAGGCTTCTGATGTGATGAATAGGGCTATACCGTATCGTAGTCCTTTTTGTACGGTTGGGGTGTGGTGGCCTTGGAATGTGCTTTCTCGTACAATGTCACGTCATCATTGGTATATGACGAGGATGGTTGACAGTAGGCCTAAGATAAGGAGTCGAGGAGAGTTTCAGTGGAATCATATTGTTAGTCCTGAGGTAGTAAGGAAAGCAGCGACTGCTCCCAGGATAGGTCATGGGCTTGGGTCAACTATGTGGTAGGAGTGTGCTTGGTGTGCCATTTAAGGTTAGATGTTTTCTTGGAGGTAGAGGCTTAGTAGGAGTACGAAGACGTAGGCTTGGATTATTGCCACTGCTACTTCCAGAATTGTTAGTAGGAAGAGGACTGCGAAGGTTAGAAGTGAGACTAGTGGTATCGTGGAGAATAGGGCTGTTGTGGCGGTGGAAATAAGTTGGATTAGAAGGTGACCTGCTGTTAGGTTGGCTGTTAGGCGAACGCCCAGTGCTAGTGGGCGGATGAGAAGACTTGTTGTTTCGATCAGGATGAGGGCTGGGATTAGTGGAGTGGGTGTGCCTTCTGGCAGGAGATGGCCTAGTGAGGCAGAGGGTTGGTTTCGCAGTCCTGTTAGGAGTGTGGCTAGTCATAGGGGGAAGGCTAAAGCTAGATTTATGGATAGTTGGGTGGTTGGGGTGAATGTATATGGTAGTAGGCCTAGAAGGTTGATGAGGAGGAGGAAGATTATGAGGGATGTCAGGATTAGGGCCCATTTATGTCCTTTTTTGTCTAGAGGCATTATTAGTTGTTTTGTGACCAGGTTGACAAATCAGAGTTGTAGGGTTGATAATCGGTTAGTGATTCATCGGTTGTCAAGGGATGGTAGGAGAAGAGCTGGGAATGTTATTGAGATGAGGATTAGTGGGATTCCTAAGAATGATGGGCTTGAGAATTGGTCAAAGAAGTTTAGGTTCATGGTCAGGTTCAGGGGGTAGTGCTTGGGGCGGCGGGCGGTTTGTTAGATGGTGGATTCATTGACACGAACGTTAAGAGTTTGGGTTGGATGATTAGAGAGAAAGTGAGTCATGAAGTGAGCATGATAAAAAATCAGGGGTTGGGGTTTAGTTGGGGCATACCATTAAGGAGGGGGGGTCCCCTCTTTCTTTAGCTTAAAAGGCTAATGCTGGTTCATAGCTTCTTAATGATTAGGATGATATTAGAGAGAATCAGCTTTCGAAGTTGGCGAGTGGGGTAGATTCTACTACGATTGGTATGAAGCTGTGGTTGGCTCCACAGATTTCTGAGCATTGTCCGTAGAATACACCTGGTCGAGAGGCAAGGAAGGAAGTTTGGTTAAGACGTCCTGGGATTGCGTCGGTTTTTACACCTAGGCTGGGGACAGCTCATGAGTGGAGGACGTCATCGGCGGTGACGATGACTCGGATGGTTGAGTTTATGGGAACGACAACACGATGGTCGACTTCTAGTAGGCGGAAATGGCCTAAGGGTAGGTCTGCTGTTTGAATCATGTAGGAGTCGAATGTTAGATCTTTGGTATCAGTGTATTCATATGTTCAGTATCATTGGTGGCCAATGGCTTTTAGGGTTAGGTCTGGTTCGTTGATTTCATCCATTATGTAGAGAATTCGTAAGGATGGTAGAGCAAGTGTGACTAGGACTAGGGCAGGGAGGATTGTTCAGACTAGTTCGATTACTTGTGCGTTGACTGTGTTTGATGTCAGTTTTTCTGTGAGAGTGTGGGTTAGTAGGTAGAGGACAAGGCTACAGATTGCTAGTGCGATTATTAGGGCATGGTCGTGGAATCCTATTAGTTCCTCTATAATAGGTGAGGCGGCATCTTGGAAGTTAAGTTGTGAGTGGTTGGCCATGTTTAAGTAGAGATGTGCTGGGTTTTCACCTGCAATTTAGCCTCGACAAGGCTATGTAATTGTTTTACTAACATCTCTTTATGAGAAAGAAGCATAAGTGGTTTATGCGGTTGGCTTGAAACCAACATATGGGGGTTCGACTCCTTCCTTTCTTGTACTTGGACGAAGGCGGGTTCTTCGAAGGTGTGGAATGGGGGTGGGCAGCCGTGGATTCATTCGACGTTAGTGTTTGTTAGTTCTGGTTGTAGGACTTTACGTTTTGATGCAAAGGCTTCTCAGATGATGAATACTAGTATGATTACGGCTGTTAGGGAGATGAGTGAGCCCACTGAGGAAATGGTGTTTCATAGTGTGTAGGCGTCTGGGTAGTCTGAGTATCGTCGTGGCATGCCGGCTAGGCCTAGGAAATGTTGGGGGAAGAAGGTTAGATTTACACCTACGAATATTACGCCGAAATGTGTTTTAGCTCATGTTGAGTGGAGCGTGTATCCGGTGAATAGGGGGAATCAGTGGGTGAAACCTGCTAGAATTGCGAATACTGCTCCTATAGATAGTACGTAGTGGAAGTGAGCTACTACGTAGTAGGTGTCGTGCAGGGCGATGTCTAGTGAAGAGTTTGCTAGTACGATTCCTGTTAGTCCTCCGATAGTAAATAGGAAGATAAATCCTAGGGCTCATAGTATTGGTGGGTCTCATTTGATTGTGCCTCCGTGGAGTGTGGCTAGTCAGCTGAATACTTTGATTCCGGTTGGGATAGCAATGATTATAGTGGCGGATGTGAAGTATGCTCGGGTGTCAACGTCTATTCCTACTGTGAATATGTGGTGGGCTCAGACAATAAAGCCTAGGAATCCGATAGATAGCATGGCTCATACTATTCCTATGTATCCGAATGGTTCTTTTTTGCCTGAGTAGTAGGCTACAACGTGGGAGATGATCCCGAATCCTGGGAGGATTAGGATGTAGACTTCTGGGTGTCCGAAGAATCAGAATAAGTGTTGGTATAGTACGGGGTCTCCTCCTCCGGCAGGGTCAAAGAATGTAGTGTTAAGGTTGCGGTCTGTTAGAAGTATTGTGATTCCTGCGGCAAGAACTGGAAGGGATAGAAGTAGTAGTACTGCAGTAATTAGGACGGATCAAACAAATAGAGGGGTTTGGTACTGTGATAGGGCAGGGGGTTTTATGTTGATTGCTGTCGTAATAAAGTTGATTGCCCCTAGGATTGAGGAGATACCGGCTAGGTGTAGGGAGAAAATTGCTAGGTCGACTGAAGCTCCGGCGTGGGCTAGGTTACCTGCTAGTGGGGGATATACTGTTCAGCCTGTTCCTGCGCCTGCTTCAACTGTGGAAGATGCTAGGAGGAGGAGGAAGGATGGTGGAAGTAGTCAGAAGCTTATATTGTTTATTCGTGGGAATGCTATGTCTGGGGCTCCGATTATTAGAGGGACTAGTCAGTTCCCGAACCCTCCGATTATGATTGGTATAACTATGAAGAAGATTATTACGAAAGCATGGGCCGTGACGACTACGTTGTAGACTTGGTCGTCTCCTAGGAGGGCTCCAGGCTGACCTAGTTCTGCTCGGATAAGGAGGCTTAGGGCGGTACCTACTATTCCGGCTCATGCGCCGAAAATTAGGTATAGGGTCCCAATGTCTTTGTGGTTAGTTGAGAATAGTCATCGGTTAATGAATGTCACAGGTAAGATGGCTGAGTGTTTAAGCGTTAGGCTGTAGTCCTTTTTACAGAGGTTCAATTCCTCTTCTTATCGGCTCTGTAGTGAAGTTCATAGTGAGTTGCAAGCTCATTGATGTGTATTAATAGTGCACCGGGGCCTTAGGCAGAAGCCTGTTGGTTAGGGCATATAGCTGTTAACTATACTATCGTGGGATCAAAGCCCATCTGTCTAGATTGTAAGGTCCTAGCTTAATTAAAGTACCTGAGTTGCATTTAGGGGATGCAGGATAATGGCCTGCGGATCTTAACAGAAACTAAGAGGGTCTAACTCTTGTTTAAGGCTTTGAAGGCCTTCGGTTTAGGTAATCCTAAGTTTCTTAGACAATAGTGAGGATTATAGGGGAGATGGGGAGGAGTATGACGGACATAATGATCAGGACGGAGGTTGCGATGTTAGTTGGTTTGTTAGTGCGTCATTGTTTTATGTGGTTTGTGGTGTGTGGGGGGAGTGTGATGGTTGCGCAGTACGCTAGTCGGAGGTAGAAGAACAGGCTTAGTAGGGAAAGTAGGGAGATAAGTGTAGCTGTTGGGGCTATTTCTTGTTTCGTTAGTTCTTGGATGATAAGTCATTTGGGCAGGAATCCTGTCAGAGGAGGGAGTCCTGCAAGGGAGAGCAGGGTTAGGAGAAGTATTGCGTTTAAGGATGGGGTTTTAGTTCATGCGGTTATTAGGGTGGATAGTTTTAGTACTTTGATTGTGTTTAGAGTAAGGAAGATGGTTGCGGTCATTACGGCGTACAGGTAGAAGTTAAGGAGTGTGAGTTTTGGGTTGTAGATGATAATAATTGATATTCAGCCTAGGTGGGAGATGGATGAAAAGGCTAAGATTTTTCGGATTTGTGTCTGGTTGAGGCCTATTCAACCTCCGAGTGCTGCGGAGAAGATGGCTAGGATAGTTAGTAGTGTTGGGTTTAGTGAGGGGGAAGTTATGTAGAGTAATGTAATTGGGGGGAGTTTTATGATAGTTGACAGGAGTAGGCCAGTGATGAGGGGAGAACCTTGGAGTACTTCTGGGAATCAGAAATGGAATGGCACTAGTCCTAGTTTCATTGCGATTGCTGAGGTGAGAATCAAGCAGGATGTTGGGTGGGTAAGTTGAGTGATGTCTCATTGTCCAGTGTGTCACGCATTGGTTATGCTGGAGAATAAGACGAGGGCGGAGGCAGCTGCTTGGGTTAGGAAGTATTTAGTGGCAGCTTCAATGGCTCGTGGGTGGTGGGATTTAGAGATTAGTGGGAGGATGGCAAGTGTATTAATTTCAAGGCCGGTTCAAGCTATAATTCAGTGGTTGCTTGAGATAGTGATAGTTGTCCCTAAAAGTAGGCTAGTGGTGAAAATCAGGCTTGCTTGGGGGTTCATTAGCAGGGGAAGGAGTTGAACCATCATTTTCGGGGTATGGGCCCGATAGCTTGTTTAGCTGACCCTACTAGAAAGTAATATAAAGGGAGTATGGAGGGTTTTGATTCCTCTAGTGCGGGTTCGATTCCTGCTTTTCTAATTATAAGGAAATGAGAGGGCTGGTATACCTCCATGTTCACTTTATCAAAGTGACCCTTAGTGTTCAGGCACATTTCCAACAGGTTCTTAGGTAGGGGGGTAGGCCCGCGTAGCAAATTGGTATGCTGGTGTGTCAGAGACATAGGGCTAGTGTGAGTGGTAAGAAATTTTTTCATAATAAGTGTATTAATTGGTCGTATCGGAACCGTGGATAGGAGGCACGAATTCATAGGAATCCTGCTGATAAAAGCAGGACCTTTGTGGCCAGGATGACGGGGAATAGCTCTTGAGGCGGGTTAAAGAGGCTTGGGTTGAAGAATAGGATTGTGGTTAGTGTGTTCATTAGCATAATGTTGGCGTACTCGGCTAGAAAGAAGAGTGCAAAAGGACCTGCTGCATATTCTACGTTGAATCCTGATACTAGTTCAGACTCCCCCTCTGTCAGGTCAAAGGGAGCACGGTTGGTTTCAGCTAGTGTAGAGACGTATCATATTATAGCAAGGGGTCAGCAGGAGAAGATAAGGTATAAGGGCTCTTGGGTGACTGCGAGGGTGTTCAGGGTGTAGTTACCGCTAAGTAGGACAACGGAGAGAAGAATGATAGCCAGGGTTACCTCGTAGGAGATTGTCTGGGCTACCGCTCGTAGTGCTCCGATTAGAGCGTATTTGGAGTTGGAGGCTCAGCCTGATCATAGGATGGAGTACACCGCTAGGCTTGACATGGCTAGTAGGAAAAGAAGTCCTAGATTGAGGTCTGCTAGAGAGAATGGGAGGGGTAGTGGGGTTCAGATTGAGATGGCCAGGAGGAGAGCTAGGACGGGGGTCGCAATAAATAGGATTGGGGAGGATGTTGAAGGTCGGATGGGTTCTTTGATGAATAGTTTAATACCGTCTGCTAGGGGTTGGAGGAGTCCAAATGGGCCGACGATGTTTGGGCCTTTTCGGCCTTGCATGTAACTCAGAATTTTGCGCTCTACTAATGTGAGAAAAGCTACTGCGATTAAAATTGGTAGGGCATAGGAGAGGGCTATGATAAAGTTGATCAGGAGGGGGTAGTTGGTCATGGGGTAGGTTGAGCTAGGGAGAGGATTTGAACCTCTGAATTAAAGGACTTAAGCCTTTTGCATTTTCCGAGCTCTGCCACGCTAGCTGGTCCTTTTCTTGGACGTGGGGTGGTATTATAGCCTTTTGTAATTAAGTTGATTTCATTACTTAAGGCGAAGGCTTGCTTGTGGTATTGGCCTCGCTTTTCCTATCCTTTCGTACTGGGAAGAGCTCATCATAGATAGAAACCGACCTGGATTACTCCGGTCTGAACTCAGATCACGTAGGACTGTTAATCGTTGAACAAACGAACCCTTAGTAGCGGCTGCACCACTAGGATGTCCTGATCCAACATCGAGGTCGTAAACCTCCCCGTCGATACGGACTCTCGAGGGAGATTGCGCTGTTATCCCTGGGGTAGCTTGGTCCATTGATCAATTGTATTGGGTCTGGTTGCTATTAGCACGTTGAGAGGTTGCTCTTAGTCTAGAGGTATGGTCCAATTTTTGGAGGTTTTGTTTTGCTCCAAGGTCGCCCCAACCGAAAAACGTAGACCAAAGTCTTATGTGTCAGTGAACCCAGTGGGTGAGTGTGTGATTTAAGGTGGTCGCTGGTTTTAAAGTTCCACAGGGTCTTCTCGTCTTATGGGTTTATCCCTGCTTTTGTACAGGGAGATCAATTTCACCGATTGCCTGTAAGAGACAGTTAAGACCTCGTTTAGCCATTCATACTAGTCTCGATTTATGGGACAATTGATTGCGCTACCTTTGCACGGTTAGGATACCGCGGCCGTTGAACGTGAGTCACCGGGCAGGCATCACCTTCAATACTTGTTTTAGGTTTGCTGAAGGCTATGTTTTTGGTAAACAGTCGGGCCTTGACGGGTTTGCCTAGTTCCTTTTACAGGTTTTAATCTTTCTTAATGGACGCTCCTCTGTCGGGTTAACAATACATTTAATACTGTGCTTGTTTGATTTGTCGTATATTGGAGATTTGTTAATAATGTACGGATGTAAGCTCGCGTCGTAGAGGGAGGACCCTGGTTACTCATTCTAGCATTAATTCTCCTATTTGAATATAGGTTAGCCTGTTAATGGGGAGGGAGTCATAAGGTTCTTATATTTTTGTGGTGCAGAGCTTTAACGCACTCTTTGTTGATGGCTGCTTGAGGGCCCACAGTTCAGTTAGAGGGGTTAATATTTATCCGCTCGTGGAGATTGTATTCTTTTTTAAAGGAGCTGTACCTCCTTTAAATAGCCCTTAATTCGCTTCATTAGGGTTTGTAGGTTTCCTTGGAGAAGAATTAAGAGTGAACTTAGATTCGTTTCACAGGCAACCAGCTATCACCCAGCTCGATTGGCTTTTCACCTCTACTAACAAGTCATCCCACTCTTTTGCCACAGAGACGGGTTCGCTCAATAATAGCTGCTCGTAAGTAGCTCGCTTGGGTTTCGGGGTGGCAAACTTAAATTCATTTTGCTTGGTTTTTCTTGCTAGACCATGATGCAAAAGGTACAAGGGTTGATCTTTGCTGTTTATAGCTTAGTTTTCACTGCTATTTCATCTTTCCCTTACGGTACGTGGTCTCTATCGCTCCAATGGTGTCTTTTCTATCGCCTATACTGGGACTAGTAAATGCTTTAGTTAGGTTTAGGGTAGTAGCTTTGTTATTCCAGGTCATGTCGATTGGGCTAGAGTTTGGCATCAAGACGATCTGGTGTTAGCAGACATTTTTCAGGTGTAAGCTGAATGCTTTTGCTTAAGCTACGTCTTGGTGGTCTAAGTGCACCTTCCGGTACACTTACCTTGTTACGACTTACCTCATCTCCGGCTGGATAACTTATTACTTTATGGGGGGAGGGGGCGCCTGCGAGGAGGGTGACGGGCGGTATGTACGTGTCCCAGGGCCGGCTTAAAGAGGGCTCGATTGTCCCACTTTACTGCTAAATCCGCCTTCTAGGGGTTATTTCATACCCCTTTGCCGTTGTGTTCTATTTTAGAAAATGTAGCCCATTGCTGCCATTCCATAGGCTATACCTTGACCTGTCTTATTAGCGTGGTGGGGCTATTGCGCTCACTGTTGGGCTTTCAGTGTAGGTGAGCTGGCGACGGCGGTATGTAGGCTGTTTTGGCAAGGAATGGTCAGGTATATCGTGGATCATCGATTATAGAACAGGCTCCTCTAGGTGGGTTTGGGGCACCGCCAGGTCCTTAGAGTTTTAAGCGTTAGTGCTCGTAGTTCTCGGGCGGATGCTTTAGTAGGTGTAAGCATCAAGATTTAGGGCCAGGCATAGTGGGGTATCTAATCCCAGTTTGGGCCCTGGCTTTCGTGGAGTTCAATTAATCGTTGTTCTAAGATCTTCTTTGATGTGGAGGTCTTATTGACATCTTGGGCTTGCGACAGCTTAGATGTTTTTTAGTCTTAGCTACTTGGATAACATGTGACCACCCTTTACGCCGTTATAAAGTTAATTTGGGTCTCCTGTATGACCGCGGTGGCTGGCACAGGATTTACCAACCCTAGATTTGCTATGGCTAAGTCAAGTTTGCACTCATTGCTTAATATTAACTACTGCTGATTACCCGTGGGGGTGTGGCAATTGCAAGGCGTTTTGGGCTACGGTTGTGGTGAGCCTGATACCCGCTCCTATCTACCTGATTAAGGTGTCCAGGGCATCTACACCGGAACGCGGATACTTGCATGTATATACCTAGCAAAAACTAACAGTAAGGTTAGGACTAAGTCTTTTGTCCTTGGGTGTGTGTGGCAGCCATCTTGACATCTTCAGTGTCATGCTTTTTATAAGCTACAAGGAC